AGGCTTTATAGTGGAAAAAAGACGTCAAATTGCAAATTTGAAGATGTAGAGATTACTAAAGCTTGAGAGATTGGGAATTATAGTATGGGTAGTAATACTACATGAGCAGTTCTATCAAAACTGACCTTTTTGTCAGGCACCATACTTAAAAGAGTAATTTAGAATTAATAGGAAGTAAATTGCTAGTTTGGAGTAGGTTAATATATTGTTCTTGCAGGGCTGAATGAAGAATTTGGGGTGAAAACTTTATTTGATGGGTAGGTTAACAGGTAATAAAGTTTGATTCTTGCTTGGACTTTTATTTTATAATTAATGTACATGTATATTTTAGTGGGTAGACAGTAAAGAAATAAAGATAATTTATGATACAATAAAATAGTGTTGTTATTCGCAGTACGGGAGATTAAATATTAGATTAGGGTTCGATTTAGTAAATTATAAAAAGCTTGATTAAATTTTGTGCCAGCAATCGCGGTTAGACTTAGAAGCTTAGTAAAAGTATTTTGGTTTAGGTTATTCTTATGTTTAGAGGTCAAATTAAAATTTATAGTAATAAAAGGTGAAATTAGTTTATTAAAGGTAAATATAAGTTTAATTTTAAAGGGGAAAAAGCCTAAAAATTAAGGTATAAACCAGGATTAGATACCCTGTTATACTTAAAGGTAAAAAATTAAAACTTGAATATTAGTAGCTATGGTCTTTAAATTCAAAGAATTTGGCGGTATTTTAGTCTTGTTAGAGGAACCTGTTCTGTAAATGATACAACACGAAGAATCTTACTTACTCTTGTTTAACAGTTTGTATACCGTCATTATTAGATAACCTTTGTTGGGGAAGTTATTGAAATTTAAGAAGTTGGAGTATATTAGATCAAGGTGCAGTTTATGGGTAAGAAGTAATGGGTTACAATAAAATTTATTTATACGGATCAGCGATTGAATAGTTTCTGTGAAGGAGGATTTAATTGTAACATATAATTTAATAAGTTAGTGTGATATGAGAACTAAAATATGTACATATCGCCCGTCACTTCCATTTAAGGTGGAATAAGTCGTAACATAGTAGGTGTACTGGAAGGTGTACCTAGAATTAAATTTACTTTGGCAGAAAATATGCGTTAAATTTAGAATTTAATTATATAGAAAATACTCTATAAGTAAAAGCGTAAAGTGGTTAATGCTATGATTATTATAATTGTAAGATATCTAATGTTAATGGTTTGTGTATTGGTTGGAGTAGCATTTGTGACTCTTCTGGAACGTAAGATTTTAGGTTATATTCAAATTCGTAAAGGTCCTAATAAATTAGGTATTTTAGGGCTATTTCAACCTTTTTCGGATGCTGTAAAGTTGTTTTTAAAAGAGCAGAATTCACCTGCAATATCTAATTTTTTACCTTACTATTTATCACCGGTGTTTGGTTTGTTTGTTGCTTTGATTTTGTGAAGGGTAATCCCGTATGAGCTCGGGTTAATGAATTTTGATATAGGTGTATTATTTTTTTTGTGTTGTTTAAGACTGGGAGTTTATCCCTTAATAAGAGCTGGCTGGGCTTCTAATTGTAAGTATTCTTTGCTAGGGAGGCTTCGAGCTGTAGCACAAACTATTTCATATGAGGTAAGATTGGCTTTAATTTTGCTATCTTATGTTTTTTTAATTAGAAGATTTAGATTTACAGAATTAAGATATTATCAAGAGAGAGTATGATTTATTTGGTTGACATTCCCTTTATCTATGGTTTGGTTAGGTTCTTGTTTGGCAGAAATAAATCGAACTCCTTTTGATTTTGCAGAAGGTGAATCTGAATTAGTTTCTGGGTTTAATACTGAATACAGGAGAGGGGGATTCGTATTAATTTTCATAGCTGAATATGTTAGAATTTTGTTTATGAGTGGAGTATCTACGTTATTGTTTTTAGGGGGGAACGTTCTAAGATTAGGTTTTTATGTAAAATTAGTAATGATTAGGTTTGCGTTTATTTGGGTGCGTGGGACTTTACCACGATTACGATATGATAAATTAATGTATATGGCCTGAAAAAGGTTTCTTCCTATATCTTTAAATTTTTTAATTTTTTTTATAGGGATAAAAATAATTTTAGTTTAAACTAAATTTATAAGTAGGCGGAAATTGGAATAACCTTCCTTTAAATGTTTTCAAAACATTTGTTTTAAATAAACTAAAAATCCATTCTAAAAGAAAATCTGTTAAAAGGATGATTAAAGGGTTAATAACATAATACCTAAAATAAATAATAGTGAGAGTCTGCCCTGTAAAAATATAAGGATCCTCTACAGGGCAAGCTCCAATTCATGTTAGTAAGATGATTGCGGAAACAAAAGTTCAAAATAGAAGTTGGTTTAAAGGGTAAAAAGTTAGACCTTGAAATTTTGATAGGGAGGTTAAGGGAAGAACCCATAGAATCGCGACTGATAAGACTAAAGCGATAACTCCACCTAATTTATTTGGAATGGATCGGAGAATAGCGTACGCAAATAGAAAATATCATTCAGGTTGAATATGAACTGGTGTGACTAAGGGATTAGCTGGAATAAAATTATCAGGATCACTAAGGAGATAGGGGTCCAAAAGAGTTAGAAGAATTAAGACTATAAATATAATTAGAAACCCTACAATGTCTTTAAAGGTAAAATAGGGATGGAAAGGAATTTTGTCTATAGCGGAGGCCAACCCTAAGGGATTGTTAGCTCCTGAGTGATGGATAAACAAGATGTGGATAAGTGTTGCTGCGGCGATTAAAAACGGTAAGAGAAAATGAAATGTAAAAAATCGAGTTAAAGTAGCATTGTCTACTGCGAATCCCCCTCAAATTCATTGAACTAAATCTGTTCCAATATAAGGGATGGCAGAAAATAAGTTTGTAATAACTGTGGCACCTCAAAATGACATTTGTCCTCAAGGTAGAACATAACCGAGAAAGGCCGTGGCTATTGTTATAAACAAAATTAGAACCCCGACTCTCCAGGCGTGTAAGAGAACAAATGATTCATAATAAATACCGCGGCCAATATGAGAGTAAATACAGATAAAGAAGAACGAGGCTCCATTCGCGTGAATAGTTCGAAATAATCATCCGTAATTCACATCACGGCAGATGTGGGCCATGTTTGAAAAAGCCAAATCAACGTGGGAAGTAAAATGAATGGATAAAAATAAACCAGTTGCAATTTGAGCTACTAGGCATAGTCCTAGGAGAGATCCAAAATTCCAAAAAATTGAAATATTTCTAGGAATTGGTATATCTACAAATGCGGAATTAGCAAGTTTAAATAATGGGTGGGATTTACGTAAAGGTGAAGTCATAAGTTTTGTGTAGGGGGGATTTAATTAGTTTAAAGATAATACAGGTGTATGATGATATGAGGAATCGGGGGTTTTAGGTTGTTAGTTATAGTTTTTTGTGGGTTTTGAGCGTTTATTTCGAATCATAAGCACCTATTAAATGTTTTATTAAGCCTGGAGTTTATTATGTTAAATGTGTTTGGAGTTATGAGAGTTTACATGGTTAGAGTTGGGTTGGAAGGAGTGTTTGTAATGTTTTTTTTAGTTATGGTTGCGTGTGAAGGTGCCCTAGGTCTGTCTTTATTAGTTTCTATTGTTCGTTCACACGGTAACGATTATTTTAGGAGATTTGGTATTTTAGTATGTTAAAGTTTTTGTTGTTTAACTTAGTTTTAATAAGATTTGTGATGAATTGAAGGTTAATTCAGATTGGTCTGTTAGTAATATGTTTTACAAGATTATTAATAATAAATCATGATTTCTATTTTTTTTGTATGGGTTATATAATGGGAGCTGATTATCTCAGTTATATTTTGATTGTATTAAGAGTTTGAATCGTAATATTAATAGTTTATGGAAGGGCAGGCGTAAAGAAAAATGGGAATTTTCACGCCGGTTTCTTACTAGTGAACTTGATTTTGTTGTTAGTTTTGATTCTAACTTTTAGATCAGTAAATTATCTAATGTTTTATATTAGATTTGAAAGGTCACTAGTTCCTATACTTGTATTAATTTTAGGATGGGGGTATCAGCCTGAGCGTATCCAGGCTGGAATTTATATATTATTTTATACTTTATTTGCTTCGTTGCCTTTATTAGTTTCTTTATTAAGGTTGTATAAAAGTACAGGAAGATTGAATATAAGGTTATTACCAGGGACAGTTGATTATCAAAGTGTTAATGTGTTATGGTATTTTTGTTCTGTATTTGCATTCATAGTTAAATTACCTTTATTTATATTTCATTTATGGCTACCTAAAGCCCATGTAGAGGCTCCCGTCGCAGGGTCAATAGTGTTAGCTGGGGTGTTATTAAAGTTAGGAGGTTATGGTTTGATTCGGATTTTGGGTGTGTTTTCAGAGGCCAATAAAATATTTTGTTGGATATGAATGAGTCTTGGGATTTTGGGAGGTGTTGTTATTAGTCTAATATGTTTACGTCAGGTGGATATTAAGTCTTTAATTGCTTATTCTTCTGTGGCTCATATGGGTTTGGTGTTAGGGGGCCTAGTTGCTATGAGGAGATGGGGTTTAAATGGGGCTTTAGTGGTGATGGTAGGACACGGTTTATGTTCTTCAGGATTGTTTTGTTTGGCAAATATGGTTTATGAACGTTTGGGCAGGCGGAGTTTAATAATTAGTAAAGGTTTATTAAATGTCATGCCAAGGATGGGTTTGTGGTGATTTTTATTGGCTGTAGGAAATATAGCTGCTCCTCCAACTTTGAATTTAATGGGGGAGATTAGTTTAATCATTAGGGTGGTGAGATGGAGGAAGTTAATTATATTTAGAGTAGGGACTCTGTCTTTTTTTAGTGCCTGTTATACTTTATATATATATTCTTTAAGGCAGCATGGGTTGTTTTTAAATTCATTATTTTCTTGTTGTTCTGGTAAGTTAAGGGAATATTTTGTTTTGTTAATACACAGTGTGCCATTAAATATTATATTCACGAAAGGTTCTCTGGTTTTGTATAATTTGTAGGATAAGGTGGCTGAGATTTAAGGCGTTAGATTGTAAATCTAAATAGAAGTTATACTTTCTTATCAGAATAAGGTAAGATTTAAAAGATTGTTACTTTTTTTGACAGCTTTGAAGGATGTTAGTTTAAATTAACTTAAAATCTTAGATAACTAAAAGTATGGATGGGATAAAAAGACCAAATAAATTAACGAAAGAACATAAAGGGGAGTAAAAGATTTTAATACGGGTTAGGGAGATATTTCATTTTATTTGTGTACAAGAAATTGAGAGAGTGGAGAGAGTAAGTCGAATATAAAAGTAAAGAGTTACTAGTGACGATATAAGTAGAATCAAAAGAGGAATATAAAAGGTCGACAAGATTATTTCTTGAATAATGATTCATTTAGGAATAAAACCCGAAAAAGGCGGAAGCCCTCCTAAAGAGTAAAGATTTATTATTGAAATAATTTTAGAAACGGGACTTCTATTAGAGTTAATTAAATGGGAGAAAAAATAGGTTTGGGTTGATGAGAAGAAAAGGGCAACTGAAGTCGAGATTAAAGCATATATGAAAAAATAAATTAGTCAGGAACTTTCATTTATAAGCATTGCAAAAAGCATTCATGATATATGATTAATAGACGAGTAGGCTAAAATTTTTCGAAGGGATGTTTGGTTGATTCCTCCTAGGGCCCCGACGATAGCGGAGGCCAACCCTCCTAAGAAAAGAATGATGTGTGTGAAGTATTCTGAAGATAGATAAGAGATTAAAAATATAGGGGCTAGCTTTTGAATTGTTATGAGAATAATAATTTGGGTTCAATTAAGACCCTCTATAACTTGAGGAAATCAAAAATGGAATGGCGCGGCCCCTAATTTAAGAAGAAGGGCTAAGGAAATAAAGCATAACGAAATTCTCGGAATAAAAAATGTTAGGGTTGAGGATAAGATGATAATGGCTGATCCTAAAGCTTGAATCAAAAAATATTTTAAGGAAGCTTCTGATGGTAATTGGTTTTCTTTTGATGAAATTAAGGGAATAAATGACATAAGATTGAGTTCAAGTCCAATTCAAGCTGAGAATCACGAAGCCGAAGAAATGGCTAGAAAGGTCCCCGATAACAGTGAAAGTATAAAAATGAATTTATAAGGTGAGAATGAAATTATAAAGAGAGATTACTCTCATAAATGAGGTATGAGCCCATTAGCTTAGATTTAGCTTATCTTTATGTTATGTATGTAGAAGTGTAAAGAGCACGAAAAGTTTTGAGCTTTCGAGGATTGGTGCGATTCCAATTTACATAAAAGCAGTGTGTATATATTAAGAGATAGGGAGACAGAAACCTTACCCTAGCTTTATAGGGGACTCCTCTATATTTAGCTATTCTTATCAGATTAAATGAGAAAGGTACTTAGGTTGTTAAGAAAATAAAAAGAAAAAAAACATAAAAGGGGGGTTATTTTGCATATTTTTAAATTCATACTAGTATATATATATACATCTCTACACATGAAAGTGGTGAATTGAGTATAATTGTATGAGTGAGCTTATGTATACCATAACAGAATAATAACATTGAGCACTGTACATTACGATTAATACAGTTATAAGTAGAACCCTTCGTGAGAAAGGAGATTCTACTTATATCTGTATTGATTGTCTCCTTCTAGATTCCCCCATTTCTAGAAAGATATCTCTAATGGATGGTAATAGAGGAAGATAAGACAAAGCCTGTGTCTCTTTATAGTAATTTTCCGATAGATATGTTATAAGTATAATATATGTTTTAGTAGATCATAGCAGTAAGCTAGATGATAAGATGGTTTGGTATATACATATATATTGTTATGTACGAGCTTATGATATATAATAATTGACCCTAAGTAGATAATAGCTTATATGCTAGATATGTTCCAAGTATCATATAGATCTAAGTGGATCATAGCAATAAGCTAGATGATAAGATGGTTTGGTATATACATATATATTGTTATATACGAGCTTATGATATATAATAATTAATTATGAGTAAATAATAGCTTACACGCTAGATACACTTAAAATATCATATAGATTTGAATGGATTATATGATTTACAGGAGTATGAATGATTCGGGTAAATTTATATTTCTTGAAATGTATATATATATAGACAATAAGGGGAATAAAAAAGTTTGTAAACCTAAATAAGTAGTTTTTATGTTAATTGTTGCTATGTTTGTTTGGGTAATTTAAACTGAAAATTCAAAGTAAAGCTAAAGATTAGCATTTCACTTACGTTGAAAAGGTTGTCGCAGGAGCGACTTATTTTGGTTGTTTATGACACCTTGCTAATTATTATGATTAGGAAAAATATTTTGAAGTTCTAGTAGATAGTTAGGAAATAATAATTGTTGGCGATAGATAATAGTACTGTACAGGAAAGCTGAAATATATGAAATGAAATAGATGGAAAGTATTGGTTAGGCTAAGTACCTTGTGTATCAGGGATGTTTTATATTAGGTATTTATGATATTTTTCCCGAAATAAGGATAGCTAAATTGAGGGCTGAGTTTTTGTAGCAAAAAAATTCAAAATTTTGTTTTAGTAGTGAAATGTTAATCGGGCCTTAAAATATCTGGTTTTTTTTGAAAAAAATTCAATTTTTTCTTTACATTGAAGTAGGGTAAGGTTTAGGAATAGAGGGGGAAAGCTCTTTATTTAATTATTTTAGTTATAAAAATAAATATAAGATTATGCTTAACTGGGCTTAGAGGCAGCCAGGTTTACAATGGGTTATACCTAAGGTATAGGAAAATAATATTTATTATTTTTTAGGCAGGTAAAAAGGACTTTTTATAAATTTAGTTTAAAAATTTAAAGTGAATATATTAGTATATGAGTGGTTTATTTTAAATAAATTTTGGAGAGTTTAATGAAATTTATTGAAGAGGTGATGAGTGTAGAGGAATTCGGCAAAAAATACTTCCGCCTGTTTATCAAAAACATGTCTATATGAGAGTTATATAAAGTCTGGCCTGCCCATTGGGAACTAAAAGGCCGCGGTATTATGACCGTGCGAAGGTAGCATAATCATTAGTCTTTTAATTGGAGGCTGGAATGAATGGTCGGACGAGAAGTAAGCTGTCTTTATCTCATAGATTGAATTTAACTTTTAAGTGAAAAGGCTTAAATGAGTTAGAGGGACGATAAGACCCTATAAAGTTTGTACACAGAGTTAATTAAGAGCGATTTGGAGTAATAAAATTTATTATTAGCAAGGTGTTTGGTTGGGGCGACTAGAATATAAGTTATATAACTGTTTTTTGTTTAAATCAGAGATATCTGTTTATATGATCCCTTTTTAGGATTAAAGAGTAAATTACTTTAGGGATAACAGCGTAATTTTTTTTGAGAGTTCTTATCGACAAAAGAGTTTGCGACCTCGATGTTGAATTAAAAATTTCTTTGTGGTGTAGCAGTTACGAGAGAAGGTCTGTTCGACCTTTAAATTTTTACATGATTTGAGTTCAGACCGGCGTGAGCCAGGTTGGTTTCTATCTTCTAAGGAGTTTTAAGTTATTTTAGTACGAAAGGATTAAATAATTGAAATAGTTTTAAGAAAAGGATCAGAAAAAAAGCCTGGCTTTTTCTTTAATTTCCAAAATTAATATTTTTTAAATAAACTATTTTCTGTTTAAAATTTTGAAGGTCGTAAGGGTCTTGATGTAATATTAATGATACTGACAATGACAATTAAGGTAAGTAGAAGGTATAAAATTACTAGAATAGTAAGAGGAAATGAAGGAAGAGAGTAGATGGAGCTGGTTGATAAAATGGTTAAATTTGTTTTACATTTTAAAGTTAGGAATAGGGACGATTGGAAGAATTTTGATGGGAGGAATAAAGGGTCTAAAAGGATTAAAATAGGAGTTAAGGATAACGATAAAATAATTAACAAACTAGACTTTAAGTGAATTTTAAAGGCTTCGTTAGAAGCTAAAGATGAAACGTAAATAAATAAAATAAGTATTCCTCCTAAAAAGATTAAAAATAAAATATATGAAAACCAGAAGGAAGGTATGAAAAGACCTGAAAGTATGCAAATAAGAATGGTTTGTGTAAGGAGGGCTATCCCTATGGAAAGAGGATGCGTTAAGGTTAAGAATAGAATTGCGATACTTAAGGTAATAGGGAAAATAAAATATAAAATATTATATTGAGGAATTATAAAGTTCTAGAAACGGATTTTATCTTTGGTTTACAAGACCAAAATTTTTTTTTAAACTACTAGAGCTCTCATTTAAATAGTTTAGGGAAAACGTCGGGTTGTGGTGCCGAAAAGATAAGAAAATTATTTTAAATCGTGTTGTGAAGTGCTTATAGTCATTTAGTTAGTTTAGTGTTTTTATTATTTAGGGCATTGGTTTTTATTTTATTTAGTTTAGTAAGGCTAAATTCTAGGGTTGCTTATGTAGTTGAGTGGGAGATTTTTTCTTTAAATTCTTCTTCTATTGTGGTAACTTTGATTTATGACTGAGTGAGATTTCTATTTCTAGGTGTGGTTTTGTTTATTTCTTCTATGGTAATGTATTATAGAGGGGATTATATAAGTGGGGATAAGAGGTATAAGCGATTTATATATTTAGTTTTTGGTTTTGTTTTATCTATGGGAGCTTTAATTGTTAGTCCTAATTTAATTAGAATTCTTTTAGGTTGAGATGGATTAGGATTAATTTCTTATGTATTGGTAATTTACTATCAGAATGAGAAGTCTGCGAATGCAGGTATGTTAACAGTTTTATCAAATCGGGTGGGGGATGTTGGAATTCTATTAAGTATTTCTTTACTTTTTATATTAGGCGGCTGAAATTTTATTTTTTACGGGAGATATTTGGGTAGGGATTTTCTATTGTTAAAGGGACTTGTGTGTATTGCTGCTATAACTAAGAGAGCCCAAATTCCGTTTTCGGCTTGACTCCCAGCTGCTATGGCTGCTCCTACACCTGTTTCAGCTTTAGTGCATTCTTCTACTCTAGTAACAGCTGGTATTTATATTTTGATTCGGTTTAGTGGGGCTTTAGAGGGTTCATGTGTGCAACAAGTTTTGTTGATTGTTTCTTGTTTAACTATATTTATAGCGGGTTTGGGGGCTAATTTTGAGTTTGATTTAAAGAAAATCATTGCTTTGTCAACTTTAAGGCAATTAGGTGTTATAATAAGTATTTTATCTTTGGGATTTGTTGATTTAGCCTTTTTCCATTTACTGGCTCACGCTTTATTTAAGGCTTTATTGTTTATATGTGCTGGGATGGTAATCCATAGAGTTAAAGAATATCAAGATATTCGAAATATGGGCGGATTGGTGATATGTATACCTTTAACTAGGGTTTGTATAAATGTGGCTAATTTAGCTTTATGTGGTATGCCTTTTTTGGCTGGGTTTTATTCTAAAGATTTGATTTTGGAAGTTGCATTTATAAGAGAGGTCAATATTTTTATATTTTTTTTATATGTTTTAAGTACTGGTTTGACTGTATGTTATACATTTCGGTTAATTTACTATAGGTTGAGGTGTTCCTCTAATATAAGGTCTATAATGTTTGTTAGGGAGACACATAGGATGATGTTAAGAGGTATAATAACATTAAGAGTTGGGGCTGTAACAGGCGGAAGTATTTTAGCCTGAATAGTATTCCCAGAGCCTTATATGATTTGTTTAAGGTCTCTGTTCAAAATTTTAGCTTTATTAGTGAGAGGTGTAGGGGCTCTTCTAGGTTATATAATTAACATAGTTAGGGTGAGAGTCGGTCTTAAGTCTGTCAGGTTTTATTCTTATGTAGTGTTTATAGGGTCTATGTGATTTATACCTATTTTGTCAACGTTCAGGATATCTCGTTGGGGGTTAGGATCAGGTGATGTTTTTTTTAAAGTTGGTGATAAAGGTTGATCGGAATATTTTGGAGGTGAGGGTAGGTTTAACAGTTTAATAAGAAGTTCTGGCTATCTACAGTTGAGGCAGGAGAATATAATTATAATTTATATAAAAGGATTTTTTATTTGGGTTATTGTTATGGTTTTTATTTTTAATTAGTTTTACTTACATATTTTAAATTAGAATTTTGCATTGAAGCTGCAAAGGTGGTTACAAACCTGTAGGTAGTATTTTTAGAAGAAAAAATCTCCAGCTTTACATTGAAAATGTAATATGTTTTATACACTATAAAAAAGAGAAGTGAACGGAGTCCAACCGCTCGGGAAATAAGTTAGAAGCTTTTTCACTGACATAATTCTCTTTGACAGGAAAGAAGAATTTCAATTTTATCATTAACAGTGATAGGCCTCTATTTTGGCTTCTGTCAAAATAAATTAGAGGTTATAATACCAAAATTTAGGTCGAAACTAAATGCAATTTTTCGCTTTCTAATTTGAAAAAGGTTTTTGTTAAACACTTTATGAATGCAAATCATATGTCATTGTTGACTACATTTCCAGTTAGATCACTCTAGGGCACCTTTGTATCATTCATAATAAAGGCCAAAGAGAAGAATCAGCAGAAAAAATAATCCTGTAAATCTTCAAGAGAAGATATTTGTAAAAGAGGAAATATGAGCGAGAGGGAGAATTAATGTAATTTCTACATCAAAAATTAGAAAAATTACAGCAATAAGAAAAAATCGGAGAGAGAAAGGTAACCGGGCTGAGGTTTTAGGATCAAATCCACATTCAAACGGGGATATCTTTTCTCGATCAATAATGGTTTTTTTTGATAGGATTGAAGATACGATTATAATTAATGTTGTGATTGAAAGAGTTAGGAGAATAATTAAGTTGATAGTTAAAATTAATTTTTCTAAACAATTAGACTTTCTAGTTGGAAGCTAGATGTACCATTTATACTAAAAAATTATCTTCCTCATCAGTAGATAAAGACATAAAGGAATAATCAAACTACGTCAACGAAATGTCAGTATCAAGCTGCAGCTTCAAATCCAAAATGGTGGTTATTAGAGAAGTGACACTTGTAAAGACGATAAAAACAAACTGTTAAGAAGGAAGTTCCGATAATAACGTGAAGTCCATGAAATCCGGTTGCTACAAAGAAGGTAGTTCCATAAATTGAGTCTGCGATAGAGAAGGATGATTCTAAATATTCATACGCCTGGAGAGAAGTGAAGTAAATTCCTAGGAGAATAGTTAAACCTAAACTTTGCATGGCTTCAGAGAAATTAGAGTTTAGGATCGCGTGATGTGCTCAGGTTACTGTAGCTCCTGATGAAAGTAAAATAGTTGTATTAAGAAGCGGTACTTGGAAGGGATTAAAGGGTTGGGTGCCTTCGGGTGGTCAAAATATACCAATTTCAATTGTAGGGGCTAGCCTCCTGTGAAAGAAGGCTCAAAAAAAAGAGAAGAAAAATAACACTTCGGAAACAATAAATAGGATTATTCCTCACCGAAGACCTTTTGTAACAATTTGAGTGTGAAGTCCTTGGTAGGTTCCTTCTCGAGTTACATCTCGTCATCATTGAATCATAGTTAAAATAATAGGAATAAATCTAAAAAAAAGGAGGTCCGGATTAAATTGATGGAATCATTTGATAAGGCCCGATGTGAGAAGTATAGCTCTAATAGATCCTGTTAAGGGTCAAGGTCTTATGTCAACTAAATGAAAGGCATGGTGTCTGTGTGATGACATTAATTTACTTCACTGGCGTAGAGAGTTCTAAGGACTGCAAATACATAAGATTGAATGATTGCAACGGCAGATTCTAATATAAGAAGAAGAATTTGAGCTAAGATTAAGAAGCCCAATAATTTAGATGGTAAAGAGGGTCCTATCCTTCCAAGTAAAGTCAAAAGGAGATGTCCTGCGATTATATTTGCTGCTAGTCGAATTGCCAAGGTTCCTGGTCGGATAATGTTTCTGATTGTTTCAATGAGAACTATAAAAGGTATAAGCACGTTTGGGGTTCCTTGGGGGACTAGATGTGCAAACATATGCTGAGTGTGATTCAATCATCCAAATAAGATAAAGGATAATCATAATGGTAGAGCTAAGGTAAGGGTTATCACTAGGTGCCTAGATCTGGTAAAGATGTAAGGAAGGAGTCCTAAAGAGTTATTAAAAAGAATAAAGCTGAATAGTGATACAAATAAAAATGATAATCCCGGATTGCAGGGTCCTAAAATTGTCTTAAATTCATTGTGGAGAAAGGCCACAATTTTGAATCATAAGTACAGTCATCGAGATGGCGCGGCCCAAAAAAGTACTGGAATAAATAAGATTCCTAAAAAAGTAGATATTCAGTTCAGATTTAGTGAGAGGATGCTTGAGGATGGTTCAAAGATGGAAAATAGTCTTGTTATCATTTTCAGAATTTTTCTAATAGCACTGGTTTATGGACAGAGGTCTCTGTTTTAATTGGGAGCTTGGAAAAGAAGTTAATGGTAAAGAATAAGATGTATCCTAAGATGAATATAAAGAAAAGATTGAATCATAGTAGTGGTCCTATTTGAGGCATTCAAAAATATCATGAATGTGATTACTTTAGCCTGACAAACTAATGTTATTTCTTAACTAATTTCTGTCTCTAGAAGTAGAAGGACTACTTTTTTAGGTTTAAAAGACCTATACTTTTATAAGTTATCTGGAGAGAAAGAGAGAGAGGATATTATGAATTTCTAGAAACTCAATTTAGGAAGGAGTCTACTGAGATTCTTTCAATTAAAATTGGTATGAATCTGTGATTAGCACCACAAATTTCTGAACATTGACCGTAGAATAAACCCGGTCGGTTCACTAGAAATCTAATTTGGTTTAGTCGACCTGGGACAGCATCAGCTTTCACTCCTAAAGAAGGGATCGTCCAGGAATGAATTACGTCTGCTGCTGAAATAATAAGACGAACTTGAGTATTAAAGGGGATTGGGACACGGTTATCAACATCGAGGAGACGAAAATTTTGGTCTGTGTCATAGGGTGTTATGAAGGAGTCAAATTCAATATTTAGAAAATCTGAGTATTCGTAGGATCAATATCATTGATGACCAATGGTTTTAATTGTGATTCTTGAGGTGTTAGTTTCGTCTAGAAGATACAGAAGCCGAAGGGAAGGCATGACGATAAAGATTAGGATGATAGCAGGCAAAATAGTTCAAATAATTTCGATTTCTTGATTTTCAAGTAGGTAACGATTAATAAGTGAGTTTAGAGCTGAGTTAATTATGATGTAACCTACTAGTGTAGTGATAAGAATGAGAATAAATATTGCGTGATCATGGAAATACGCTAATTGTTCCATAAGTGGAGAGGCTCTATCTTGAAGTCCTAAATATCCTCATGTTGGCATTTCTAAAAGAAGGGTAACTCTTCCTGGTAGGAGTTTAAATCCTATACATCTATCTGTCATTTTAGATAATTAGAAATAAGTGGAATCTCTGTATACCTATGATCAGCAGGAGGGTAAGGGTGTTGTCACTCAATTGATGAAGATAGGAAAACCGGTGAAGTAATATGCCGTTTTGATATTAAAGCTTCTCAAATAATAATTATGAATCAGAATACGGCTACTAGGGAGATGAGGGACCCGATTGATGAGACAACATTTCATGATGTGTAAGCATCGGGGTAATCTGAATACCGTCGTGGTATACCATTTAATCCTAGGAAGTGCTGAGGGAAAAATGTTAAGTTAACTCCTAAAAATATAGTGAAGAAATGAGGTTTTAACCACGAAGGGTTCAAAGAAAATCCAGTAAATAAGGGAAATCAATGGACAATACCTCCAAAAATCCCAAAAACAGCCCCTATAGAAAGTACGTAGTGGAAATGGGCTACAACATAGTAGGTATCATGGAGAATGATGTCGATTGAGGAATTTGCTAGGATAACTCCTGTTAAGCCGCCTACTGTGAATAAAAAAATAAAACCCAACCCTCAAAGAAGAGACGGTGTGTATGAAAATTGAGACCCTTGGAGAGTTCTTAATCATCTGAAGATTTTGATTCCTGTAGGAATGGCGATAATTATGGTTGCTGATGTGAAATATGCTCGGGTGTCAACATCTATACCTACGGTGAACATGTGATGTGCTCACACTAAAAACCCTAGGATTCCAATTGCCGTTATAGCATAAATCATTCCTAACGTCCCAAATGCTTCTTTTTTACCTGATTCTTGTGTAACAATATGGGAGATTATGCCGAAGGCCGGCAGAATTAAAATATAAACTTCTGGGTGTCCAAAAAATCAAAATAGGTGCTGATATAGGATAGGATCACCTCCCCCAGCTGGGTCAAAGAAAGTGGTGTTTAAATTTCGGTCTGTAAGAAGTATGGTAATTGCTCCTGCTAAAACTGGGAGAGAAAGGAGAAGTAAAACTGCGGTAATAAAAACAGACCAGACAAATAAAGGTATCCGATCTATGGTCATTCCTTTTGTTCGTATGTTGATTGCTGTAGTTATAAAGTTTACAGCCCCTAAAATTGAGGAGACTCCGGCTAGATGGAGGGAGAAGATTCCTAGATCAACTGATGCTCCAGCATGAGCGATTGATGCTGCTAGAGGGGGATAAACTGTCCATCCGGTTCCAACCCCTCTTTCTACTATCCCTCTCGTTAGTAGGAGGGTTAGCGAAAAGGGCAATAGTCAAAATCTTATATTATTTATTCGAGGGAATGCTATATCAGGGGCTCCAAGTATAAGAGGAACTAACCAGTTTCCAAAACCCCCAATCATAATAGGTATCACTATAAAGAAAATTATTACGAAAGCGTGAGCCGTGACAATAACATTATAAATTTGATCGTCCCCAATTAACCTCCCTGGTTGACCAAGTTCGGCTCGAATAATTAATCTTAGTGAGGTGCCTACTATACCTGATCAAGCTCCAAATACAAAGTATAAGGTTCCAATATCTTTATGATTTGTTGAGAAAAATCATCGTTGCGTT